CCTTGAAGCATATATGCGATAGATAAGCTCCCGTAACCATGCCATATTCGCTTGCGCTTGCCCGAACAGATTTTATTTCTCAAAGAAATGGAATGTAGGATTCCACAAAAAGTCTTTTTTAACGAGGTATAACTAACTATTCCTATATTATCTGTTACGGAATCGACCATGGATCAATTCCCCTTTTATTCCATTTTTAAATCTTGAATGCACCCATAATTCTGAGCTTCATGTTCTTCTTCCCAAGATACATGTCAGAGCCGGGGGCATCCCAATCAGATTAAATGGGATGACAGTTTCTCAGTCCAAATCTGTTCAATGAAGATTTCGATCAAATCACACATCGCAATATACTAGGCCCTCTAATTCCCTAAGGGGCTTATCTAAAATATTCGCAATATAACTAGGAAGACGTTTCAAATACCACACATGAGTCACTGGACATGTCAGTTTGATGTATCCCATTTGGTACCTTCGTATCCGAGAATCAACAAATTCCACCCCGCATTCTTCACAAAATTTCGGATCTTCTTTTTCAGTCCCAATCCCTCGGTAATTTCCACAAGCACAAATCCCACTTTTTATAGGTCCAAAAATCCTTTCGCAAAACAATCCATCCTTCTCCGGTTTATTAGTTTTATAATGAAAAGTATAGGGTTTTGTCACCTCTCCAACTATCTCTCCATTGGGTAGAATTTTTTTTGCCCAAGCCCTGATTTGTTGAGGGGAAACTGGTCCAATTCGAAGTTGTTGATGTTTATACTGGTCGATCATAGAATAGAAATTCTGATTCATTTAGATCAAGCTTCCTTCCTATCCATCTGTAAGTTCTTTTCAGATACAAGGAAATGATTCAGTTCCAGGGACAAAGATCGTAGTTCTCGAACGAGCAATCGAAAAGATTCTGGAGCACCTTCTGGGTTAGGTACTGTTGCTCCGATAATCGTAGCACCAATTACTTCTTGACGAGCTCTAATATGATCAGATTTATAAGTAAGCATCTCTTGTAAAATATGAGCAACACCAAATCCCTCTAGAGCCCAAACTTCCATTTCTCCTACTCTTTGTCCCCCTTGTTTGGACCTCCCTCTAAGGGGTTGTTGTGTAACAAGTGCATAATGCCCACTGGAACGTCCATGGATTTTATCATCAACTTGATGAATTAATTTTAGGATATAAGACTTTCCTATTAGAACAGGTTGTTCAAAAAGATCCCCTGTTCTTCCATCAAATATTCTGCTTTTTCCCGGATATTCAGGTTCAAATACCCATGGATTTTTTGTTTTCTTACTGGCTTCATATAATTCAGAAAACACTAGTTTTCTTGAGGCCTCTTGCTCATATCTCTCATCAAAGGGTCCTATTCTATAATGTTTCTTTAGCAGATCCCCCGCTAACCCGAGCGAACATTCAAATATCTGTCCCACATTCATTCGTGAGGGGACTCCTAATGGATTGAATACCATATCAACAGGCGTTCCATCTTGCAAATAGGGCATACCTTGTCTAGACAAAATCTTAGAAATTATACCCTTATTCCCATGCCTTCCAGCTACTTTATCACCTACTTTGATTTCACGTTTCTGTGAAATATATATACGAATCTTTTCTGGATTATAATTGGAAACCCCCTTTCTATGGATCCATCTCACATCAATAACTCGACCCCTTCCCCCTATAGGTAGTCTTAGAGAAGTTTCTTTTGAAGTGGATACCTGAATGCCCAGTATAGCTCGTAATAATCTATCCTCCGGGGCATATGACGATTCACTTGCTGCCTGAGGTGTTAATTTACCTACTAAGATATCGCCCGTTTCTATCCAAGATCCCAGCATCACAATCCCATTTTTGTCTAAATTTCGGAGTAAACGAGCCTCTAAATGCGGGATCTCTTTAGTGATTCTTTCAGGACCTTGGCTTGTTACATGAGTCTGAATTTCATATTTCCGGATGTGAAAAGAAGTATAAATATCTTCATAGACCAGACGTTCGCTAATTAGTACTGCGTCTTCAAAATTGTAACCTTCCCATGGCATATAAGCTACTAATACATTTTTTCCTAAAGTGAGTTCCCCGCCAGCTGTAGCCGCACCGCCCGCTAGAATTTGTCCCTTTTTAATGTATTTACCCCGCTGAACCTGAGTTTTTTGATGCATACAAGTATTCTTGTTGGAACGTTGATACATAACTAATGGAATACTTAGAGTATCCCCATTACTCGATAAAAATATCTTTTGAGTACCAGTATGAATGATTTTTCCCTTGCGTTCGGCTATAGCTGAAATACCCGAATCTAGAGCCGTTTGGCCTTCCAACCCAGTTCCAACAATGCACTTCTCGGACCGAGAGAGGGGAACTGCTTGGCGCTGCATATTAGAACTCATTAAAGCTCGATTCGCATCATTATGCTCGATAAAAGGAATGAGGGAAGCTCCAATAGAAAAATATTGGAAGGGTGAAATGCTTCTAAGATGAATTTCTTCCCATGCAATAGTCAGGAATTCTTGACGATATCGAGCTGGAACAAGCTGTTGTTCTTGAATACCCCGATTTAAGGCCAAAGAATTTCCTGCTGCTACCATATAATATTCATCTCTATTTGGTGATAAATAAGCCATCTGTGCCTCTTTTGATCTCTCAGATAATTCATAAAAAGGACTCTCTATAGATCCCCAATAACCAACCTTTACATGAATAGCTAATGATCCAATAAGTCCAACATTGATTCCTTCGGACGTGTCGATTGGACAAATACGTCCATAGTGACTCGGGTGGATATCTCGTATCCGAAAACTAGCAGTTCGCCCCGTCAATCCCCCAGGACCCAAATAACTCCATTTTCGCCCATGAACAATTTGTGTCAACGGATTAGTTCGATCCAAAACTTGAGATAAAGGGTGTAGGCCAAAAAACGATTCATAGGTAGTTGTTAATGAAGTTGAAGTTACCAAATTTTGAGGAGTCGGTATCAATTTATGCCTGATTGCTCCACATATAGTTCCTCGAACCGTATTTTCTAAACGAACAAGAGCCAATCCTAATTGATCCTGTAATAGATCTGCTACAGAACGAACGCGTTTATTTTTCAAGTGATTCATATCGTCAAGTGTACCCATTCCCAATTTCATTCCAATCAAATGATCCACAGCAGCCAATAGATCTCGTGGTAATAAAAATGTATTATTTTGGGGTATATCAAGATTAAGTCTCCGGTTCATATTTCGTCGACCAATCTTTCCTAATTCACATCTTTGTTGAAAAAATCTCTTTTGGAATTCCTTGCATAAGGACTCAGAAAATACCGGATCCCCCCCTACACAGGCAAATTGTTGATAAAATTCCAAAAGAGAATTTTCTTTTGACCCAATCTTTTTTTTCTCTTTATCATTCGGGAAAGACAAGAAAATCTCAGGGTAACAAACATTATCTAGAATTTCTCTTATATTCGAACCCATAGCTGATGATAGAACTAGAATAGATATTTTTTGTTTTCTACTTATGCGGGCCCATATCCTTGCTTTTCTATCAATTTCTAATTCCGACCTTCCCCCCCAATCCGATATTATAGTACTGGTATAGACAGAAATTCTTCCGTTATGTTCCAATTCTGAACGGTAGTAAATACCGGGACTTTGCAATATTTGGTTGATCACAATTCGGTATATTCCATTTACTATAGAGGTTCCAAAAGAATTCATTATAGGGATGTTTCCAATAAAAACGGTTTGTTCTTGCATATTTCTACCGGTTTTCCAAATTAAGACGGCGGGTACATATAATTCAGAAGAATATGTGAGTGATTCATATACAGCATCTCTTTCTTTTATCAAGGGCTCTACCAATTGATATGTTTCCACAAATAGTTGAAATTTAATTTCTTGATCTTTATCTTCAATTTTTTGAAACTTATGAAATTCTTCCGTCAAGCCCTGATTAATGAACCTACAAAATCCCTCAAATTGTATCTGACTAAATCCAGGTATTGTGGACATTCCCTCATTTTCATTTTGGATCATCTTAATCTGAAGTTCCCTCTTTTCTTTATTGAAAAAATGCCATTATTGACTTGGTTCACTATTCATTGAACCCTACCGATTGATCTAGCAATGATGGAATGGATATTCTGTTTACTGAATCACATAAAATTTTAGTCAACTCCACCCATATATATTATACGTATGAACGGAAAAAAGACAGAGAAATGGAGGGCATTTTTGATGCAAGTTCAAATTTGAGCTTGAGCCGGGTACAAATAGAAAGAAATGGTAATTCATAAAGCATTCCTGGGAAAAATTCTGTCACTTAGGTTGATGGAGTCTTTTATTGGATATCAAAATTTATCCAATTTATACCTAATTCTTTTATTATGATATTATGATCGGGTTACAAAAAAATAAAAAATCAATAAATTTAGGATTTAATCTGCTCTCTATGAAATGAGATAAAAAAGAAGAATCTGGAACAGCAAGCATAGAGTTTCCTTTTTTTTTAGCACACGCAATTGAATGTTCAAAAAGAAATTCGCAAATCTTTTTTTTTTTTTGTAGTAGAATTCTTAAAATACAATAGAATTGCGTATGTATTACGTATATAGTCATAGGAGTAATCTTTAGAAAGTACATGCCAATATAGCTATTTAGCTATCCGTATATCACATCTTTTATCATAATTGAACTTAATGCAACATAGGTTAGGTCGCACTCTATTATTCTGAGTTTACACTGTTCTGGGGTTTACATATACACATATATTTTCTTATAATTAGAATTGATAATGTAATTGATAATGATTAGTCATAAATCAATTGGATTTTGCATCCATTAAGGTAATACAAAAGGAGATACAAAATTAAGAGCTGTTCACTAATTCAAAGTAAGAAAGGTAAGTAAGAGTAAAAGAGTAATAAGTAAATAGTTAATGAATTAAAGAAAGAATTAATTATTCTAAATTGCCCTGCGTTTTACAGTCTGTTACCGGGGCCACAAATACTTTCACTTTTC